TTAAATTATAAGAAAATTTTAAAATCAAAAATGAATCTTTGTGAACAATGTGGATATCATTTGAAAATGAGTAGTTCCGATAGAATCGAACTTTCGATCGATCCGGATACTTGGGATGCTATGGATGAAGACATGGTTTCTTTGGATCCCATTGAATTTCATTCGGAAGAGGAGCCTTATAAAGATCGTATCGATTCTTATCAACAAAAGACAGGATTAACTGAAGCCGTTCAAACAGGTATAGGCCAATTAAACGGTATTCCCATAGCACTTGGGGTTATGGATTTTCAGTTTATGGGGGGTAGTATGGGATCCGTGGTTGGGGAGAAAATAACCCGTTTGATTGAGTACGCTACTAACAAATGTCTCCCTCTTATTATAGTATGTGCTTCCGGGGGGGCGCGTATGCAAGAGGGAAGTTTGAGTTTAATGCAAATGGCTAAAATATCTTCTGCTTTATATGATTATCAATCAAATAAAAAGTTATTCTATGTACCAATTCTTACATCTCCTACTACAGGGGGGGTAACTGCGAGTTTTGGTATGTTGGGAGATATCATTATTGCCGAACCCAATGCCTATATTGCATTTGCGGGTAAAAGAGTAATTGAACAAACATTGAATAAAACAGTACCTGAAGGTTCACAGGCGGCTGAATATTTATTCCAGAAGGGCTTATTCGATCTAATCGTACCACGTAATCCTTTAAAAAGCGTTCTGAGTGAGTTATTTCAGCTCCACGCTTTCTTTCCTTTGAATCAAAATTCAATAGAGCATTAAGTTCCTTTTTTATTTGTAGCAAACAAGTAGTTAGTTTATCAGAATCCAACTAAAACGAATATGAATGGGGGTTCTTTGTTGACATAAGATCTAAATTGTAAAAATAAATCAAAAGTTGTGGATAACTCCTTTATTATCTATATGCTTGATTACTAATTCAGTTAAGAGGCCTCTATCAACAAGAAAAATAGTGAATTCTTATTTTCGTTAAATTATAGGAAAATTTTGTTCTACGTCTTACGTATGTATATATAATCCAAATATAGAATTCTAGAATATAGAAACTATAGATATGATATATGCTTTTGTACCTTCTATACTCACTTAGATATATACTTAGATTTATACTAATCTTTATAATATTAATATAAATAATAATAACAGGTACAAATAGTAAATACAAATAGTAAATTGAGGTATCCTTTATATGACAACTTTCGACTTTCCCTCTGTTTTGGTGCCTTTAGTAGGCTTAGTATTTCCGGCAATGGCAATGGCTTCTTTATTTCTTCATGTTCAAAAAAATAAGACTGTGTAGATCTGATGGGCCCAACTCTGATCCATTTTTTTTTTTTCAAAACTAAGACTTGTATCATAATGCAGATACCTATTTAGTGTAAGAAAAGAAGGTATAACATGCGGCGCTTCCGTCGAAAAGGGGCTCTTTGGCCTGTAGAAAGATGATATGGGGGTAAAGGAATTGTATCTATTTGAAAAAATCTCAGGATCGCCGGATGGCTGAACTGTAAAATCGGTACATCTATATGTATATTGATGGGATCATACGAAGGGTATGTTTTTTTTTTATTTTAGATCTAACCAATTTGATAAATTACTCTTAAAGGTTCACATCAAACTAGTACTAGTTGATGAGAGTTACTTCGGAAACAAAAAGAGTAAAGTCTAGGGTATTCTCTCAATTCCAATAAAACGAAACCAGATCAAGTATGAGTTGTCGATCAGAACATATATGGATACAACCTATAACGGGGTCGCGAAAAACAAGTAATTTCTGCTGGGCCATTATCCTTTTTTTAGGTTCATTAGGATTCTTATTGGTTGGAACTTCCAGTTATCTTGGGAGAAACTTGATATCTTTATTTCCATCTCAGCAAATCCTTTTTTTTCCACAAGGGATTGTGATGTCTTTCTATGGGATCGCGGGTCTCTTTATTAGCTCCTATTTGTGGTGCACAATTTCGTGGAATGTAGGGGGTGGTTATGATCGATTCGATAGAAAAGAAGGAATGGTGTGTATTTTTCGTTGGGGATTCCCTGGAAAAAATCGTCGCATCTTCCTCCGATTCCTTATAAAGGATATTCAGTCCGTCAGAATAGAAGTTAAAGAGGGTATTTATGCTCGCCGTGTCCTTTATATGGATATCAGAGGCCTGGGGGACATTCCCTTGACTCGTACTGATGAGAATGTTACTCCACGGGAAATCGAACAAAAAGCTGCCGAATTGGCCTATTTCTTGCGTGTACCGATTGAAGTATTTTGAGAAATGAGCTGAGAGAGTGAATGCTTTCTCAGCAGGAAGGAAAAACTAAAGAATCCCCCTTTTCTATACCATAACTTAACTGAAGTTTCTTCATAACGCTCATTCTAGTCAAAGAAAACGTATACGTAACGTAACAACCACAAAACAAAACCATTTTTGTGGTCTTTTATGTGTATGGAAATCTACACAACTTAATTCAATAACAAAAAAAATTAAGTAACAAATCTAAAAAATGGATTCATCCTTTCTATTTTCTATCAAAGCAGTTCGAAATACATAAATTTTTTTATTCCGGGCTCTGAGTAGTCAGTGAAAATTTTTAAAAATAGAAGATATTTTGATATAATGATAGAAAAGAATATTCATTACCTAAATAAAGCGGTTTTTTCGGGCAGTCATTGATTCGTCGAAAAGGGGGATACTTGCTTCGAATTTGACCAATTACTATATCTGGAAACAATATAATATTTTTTTGTTAACTCTTTGAATTCGAAGTGGATTCTTCATCTATTTCTGTATTCTTTCTACATTCAAAGACTAACTCCGAAATCACAAATAAAAAACAGTGAATAGATTCATAAGTTCGATACTTTGTAATAGAACTCATGCATGAGAGAAATATTGGATGGCGTAGAGTCAACTAATGAGGTCGGTTCATTAAAAATTCATAGACGAAATGAAAAAATGTCAAAAAAGAAAGCATTCAACCCTCTTTTATATCTTGCATCTATAGTATTTTTGCCCTGGTGGATTTCTCTCTCATTTAATAAAAGTCTGGAATCTTGGGTTACTTATTGGTGGAATACTAGGCAATCTGAAATTTTTTTGAATGATATTCAAGAAAAAAATATTCTAGAAAAATTCATAGAATTGGAGGAAATCTTTCTTTTGGAGGAAATGATCAAGGAATACTCGGAGACACATCTACAAAACCTTCGTATAGGAATCCACAAAGAAACGCTCCAATTAATCAAGATACACAATGAGGATCATATCCATACGATTTTGCACTTCTTGACAAATATAATCTGTTTCGTTATTCTAAGTGGTTATTCAATTTTGGGTAATAAAGAACTTGTTATTCTTAACTCTTGGGCTCAGGAATTCCTATATAACTTAAGTGACACAATAAAGGCTTTTTCGATTCTTTTATTAACAGATTTATGTATCGGATTCCATTCGCCCCACGGTTGGGAACTAATGATTGGCTTTGTCTACAAAGATTTTGGATTTGCTCATAATGATCAAATTATATCTGGTCTTGTTTCTACTTTTCCAGTCATTCTAGATACTCTATTTAAATTTTGGATTTTTCGTTATTTAAATCGTGTTTCTCCGTCACTTGTAGTGATTTATCATTCAATGAATGATTAAAAAAGGATCTACTGATATTAATCCAATTCAATTCTAACGTTTCTTACTTTGTAGTTGTACAGAAGCAAAGCATGTAAAATCATACTTACTCTTTATTTTTCTACCCATCCCAAAGATTTATTCTATATATTAATATTATTTATTCCAGTAAAATTATTCCAGTAAATAGCAGAATTGCGGATAGGGAACTAGGTTAGCGACCTACCAAATTTATTGTAGACATTTTTGGGCTCAATGGTTGGACTATGCAAACTAGAAAGACTTTTTCTTGGATAAAGGAACAAATTAATCGATCCATTTCCGTATCGCTCATGATATATATCATAACTCGGCCATCCATTTCAAGTGCATATCCCATTTTTGCACAGCAGGGTTATGAAAATCCGCGAGAAGCGACTGGTCGTATTGTATGTGCCAATTGCCATTTAGCTAATAAGCCCGTGGATATTGAAGTTCCACAAACGGTACTTCCAGATACTGTATTTGAAGCAGTTGTTCGAATCCCTTATGATATGCAACTAAAACAAGTTCTTGCTAATGGTAAAAAGGGTGCTTTGAATGTAGGGGCTGTTCTTATTTTACCAGAGGGTTTTGAATTAGCTCCTGCTGATCGGATTTCCCCCGAGATAAAAGAAAAGATAGGCAATCTGTCTTTTCAGAGCTATCGCCCCAATAAAAAAAATATTCTTGTGATAGGCCCCGTTCCTGGTCAGAAATATAGTGAAATAACCTTTCCTATCCTTTCCCCGGACCCCGCTACTACGAAAGAGGTTCACTTCTTAAAATATCCTATATATGTAGGCGGAAACAGGGGAAGGGGTCAGATTTATCCCGACGGGAGCAAAAGTAACAATACAGTTTATAATGCTACATCAGCAGGTATAGTAGGTAAAATAATACGAAAAGAAAAGGGGGGTTACGAAATAACCATAGCGGATGCATCGGATGGACGTCAAGTGGTTGATATTATCCCTCCAGGGCCAGAACTTCTTGTTTCAGAAGGCGAATCTATCAAATTGGATCAACCGTTGACGAGTAATCCTAATGTGGGCGGATTTGGTCAGGGAGATGCAGAAATAGTACTTCAAGATCCCTTACGTGTCCAAGGCCTTTTGTTCTTCTTGGCATCTGTTATTTTGGCACAAATCTTTTTGGTTCTTAAAAAGAAACAGTTCGAGAAGGTTCAATTGTCAGAAATGAATTTCTAGACTCGCGGATTTATCGACATTGAGCTCATAACGTAAAAAGAACAAAATTATTTTTGACGACTCTTTATGATAAAAAATGGACATTATGAAAAGCCTTTTTCTTTTTTATACTCATTCCTTGTACTGCATTCCTAGT